TCTAAAAAAGATTATGATAAACCTATAAAAAAATTTAAACTAAAAATAGAAAATTTTTACGAATGGGATCGAGAATCATTATTAATTCGACACAAGAAAGGGTTGTGGAAAATTCCGTTTCTTGTGTCAAGGACTAGTAGACGAACAATCCCCCCTAAAATCCTTTGTTCCTCTCATTTATACTTTGGTTTATATTCTCCGCTTATTTATCTTTTGTTTTGATTCTATTCAAATATAAAACTATTGATTCGTTCTATATCATACCGTTTGAATTTGGATTGAAAAAACAAAGAAATAAAGAAGAGTTAAGTAAAATCAAATAGTCTTCTTCACAATATACTATGACCAGTAATGCGGTATAAGTAATTCCCGAAATCCGGTAGAAGAAAGAATATAAACAAGCAAAATTTTTTTGATTATACATAATTACATAACATAATTGCCAACAAAAATTTGTTTATTTTTAGAGCTTGATGTTGATAAATCCGCGGATCTAGAAATTCATTTCGGACAATTGAACCTTCTCAAACTGTTTCTTTTTAAGAACCAAAAAGATTTGTGCCAAAATAACAGATGCCAAGAATAGCAAAAGACCTTGGACACGTAATGGATCTTGAAGTACTATTTCCGCATCCCCCTGACCAAATCCACCCACATTAGGATTACTCGTTAATGGTTGATCAAGTTGGATGGATTCGCCCTCTGAAACAAGAAGTTCCGGTCCTGGAGGGATAATATCAACCACTTGACGTCCATCCGATGCATTCGCTATGGTTATTTCGTACCCCCCCTTTTCTTTTCGTATGATTTTGCTTACTATACCTGCTGCTGTAGCATTATAAACATTATTGTTACTCTTGCTCCCGTCGGGATAAATCTGACCCCTTCCCCTGTTCCCGCCTACGTATATGGGATATTTTAAGAAGTGAACATCTTTCTTAGTAGCGGGGTCCGGGGAAAGAATAGGAAAGGTGATTTCACTATATTTCTGACCAGGAACAGGACCTATCACAAGAATATTTTTTTTAGTGGGGCGATAGCTCTGAAAAGACAGATTTCCTATCTTTTCTTTTATCTCGGGCAAAATACGATCGGGAGGGGCTAATTCAAACCCCTCGGGTAAAATAAGAACAGCCCCTACATTCAAAGCTCCTTTTTTACCATTAGCAAGAACTTGTTTCAGTTGCAGATCATAAGGAATTCGAACAACTGCTTCAAATACAGTATCAGGAAGTACCGCTTGTGGAACCTCGATATCCACGGGTTTATTAGCTAAATGGCAATTGGCACATACAATACGGCCAGTCGCTTCTCGTGGATTTTCATAACCCTGCTGTGCAAAAATGGGATATGCATTTGAAAGGGGTGCCTGGGTTATTATATATATCATGAGCGATACGGAAATGGATCGAGTAATCTCTTTCTTTATCCAAGAAAAGGTATTTTTAGTTTGCATGGTCCAATCATTGATCCCGAAAATTTATACAATAAAATTAGGCAGGTCGCTAGTATAGTTCCCTATCTATAATTTTGCTATTTACTTAAATATAAATAATTTTACTGGAATATTGAAGGAATCCCTTGGATGGGTAGAAAGAATAAGTACAATTTTGAATGTTTTGCTTATCCACAAAGTAACAAATATTATAATTGGATCGTTCAATCATTTTTCAGTCATTCATTGAATGATAAATCACTACAAGTGAAGGAGATACACGATTTAAATAACGAAAGATCCAATATTTAAAAATTGTATCTAAAATGACTGGAAAAGTAGAAACAAGACCGGATATAATTTGATCATTATGAGCAAATCCAAAATCTTTGTAGACAGAGCCAATCATTAGTTCCCAACCGTGGGGCGAATGGAATCCTATACATAAATCAGTTAATAAAAGAATAGAAAAAGCTTTTATTGTGTCGCTTAAGTTATATAGGAATTCTTGAACCCAAGAGTTAAGAATAGCAAGTTCTTCATTACCTATAATAGAATAACCACTTAGAATAACGAAACAGATTATATTTGTCGAGAAGTGTAAAATTGTATGCGTGCGATCCTCATTGTGCATCTTGATCAATTGGATCGTTTCTTTGTAGATTTCGATGCGAGGCTTTTGTAAATGTGCTTCCGGGTATTCCTTTAACATTTCGTCCAAACGTAGGAGTTCCTCTAAGTCTATGAATTTTTTTAGAATACTCTTTTCTTGAATATCATTCAAAAAGATTTCGGATTGCCTAGTATTCCACCAATTTGTAACCCAAGATTCCAGACTTTTATTAAATGAGAGAGAGATCCACCAAGGCAAAAATACTATAGATGCAAGATATAGAAGGGAAATTAATACTTTCTTTTTTGCCATTTTTTCGTCTGTGAATTTTTTAATTTTTACTGAACGCACCTCGTTCGTCGACTCTATACGATACTAATATTTCTATCAAGCATAAGTTCTATTACAAGTTATCGAGCCCATGAATCTATTTCCTATTTTTTTTGTGATTCAGTACAGTGGTTAGTCCTTGAATTTAGAAAGAATACAGAAATAGAATAAGAAAAAGCCCACTTCAAATTAATAGTAGTCGGATTGCGAGACGAAAGAACTCCCGTTCTATCAAAATATCAAATATTTCTAAAAAAAAAAATTCTTTACTTTATTATATTATGATTTATTATGAAATGTTTTGTTTTAATATATGATGAATCTAGTATTTAGATTTGTTGCTGAATTGAGTTAAGTGGGTTTACATACGCATAAAAAAATTGTGGACACAAACAATTTTGTTTTAGAATTATTTCGTAGCGTTTGCTTTGGTTCGAATAAGCGTTCTGAAGAAACTTCAGTTAAGTTATGCTATATAAAAAAACGAGGATTCTTGAGTTTTTTCTCTCTTGCAAAGTATTCATTCTTCAGTTCCTTTTTTCAAAATACTTCAATTGGTACACGCAAGAAATAGGCCAATTCAGCAGCTTTTTGCTCAATTTCTCGTGGAGTCAAATTCTCATCAGTACGAGTCAAGGGAATGGCCCCCTGGCCTTTGATTTCCATATAAAGGACACGACGAGCATAAATACCTTCTTTAATTTCTATTCTGATGGACTGAATGTCTTTCATAAGGAATCGGAGGAATATGCGACGATTTTTTCCAGGAAATCCCCAACGAAAAATACACACTACGCCCTCTTTTATATCGAATCGATCATAACCACTACCTACATTCCACGAAATTGTGCACCACAAATAGGAGCTAATAAAAAGACCTGCGATCCCATAGAAAGACATCACGATCCCTTGTGGAAAAAAAATTATTTGCTGAGAAGGAAATAAAGATATAAAATTCCTACCAAAATAACTGGACGTTCCAACCAATAAAAACCCTAATGAACCTAAAAAAAGAATAAAGGCCCAGCAGAAATTACTTGTTTTTCGGGACCCCGCTATAAGTTCTATCCATATACGTTCTGATCGCCAACTCATACTATAACTAGACCTAGTTGCATTTTATTGGAATTGGGAGAATAACAAAAATAAATTTTATTTTACTTTTTTTTGTTTCCGAAGTAACTCTCATCAACCAGCACTATTATGATGTGAACGTTTAGGGGTAATTCATCGAATTTCTTAGGTCCAAACTAAAATAGTAACATCCCTTTCACATGATTTCCGAATACATATAGATATATTGACTTTACATTTCAGAAATTCTCCCCGATCCCGATCTATTTGAAAATAGTGATAATTCATTTACCCATAATATCATGTTTATACATACATAAGAGCTTATGACCGAAGGAAGCCACATGTTATACCATATTCTACTAAATAGATATCCGTGTTATGATCCAAGTAAGTCTTGAAAAAAAAAAGATTCGTCCTTATTGTATCTAAAAAATCTTGTTTTTTTGAACATAAAGAGATAAAGAAGCCATTGCAATTGCCGGAAATACTAAGCCCACTAAAGGCACAAAAATTGAGGGGAAGCTGTTGAGAGTTATCATAGAATGGGTACCTCGATTTAATATTTGTACCTGTTATTTATTGTTATATTTATTGTTTTATATTAATATTTTAACTTTATCCTTATATTGTTATAAAGATATATTATAATTCATATATAATTGTTATATTATACTAAGTATACCTAAGTGAGTATATATACTTAATAGGGAGTATATAAGTATATGTTTTAATAAATATATATTAATTAATAAAATCCAATAAATATGTAAATAAATGGACCTATAAATCTTTCTACATGTTTCTACATGAAATATATGTATGATAATCCACCCTTTATATTATTCGTATTATTAGTTATTATCTTGTTCTTGTCTTATAAATTTAATAATTTTATAAAATTTACTAAAGAAAGGATTTATTACAAATTCTCAAAGAATTCATTATAATAATACGACCCAACAAAAAGGATTTTTAGTGGGGGGTGATTTTTGGGAGATATAGAAAGATGCAAGACCTTGTTAACCAATTTCACGGAAGAAAGAATTCACTCTTTTATTTTTTTTAATAGGGATTTCCTGGTTAGTAACCAGGAATATCGATAAAAAGATGATCTGGATGATTCTTTCTACAATTAAATCTTATGTTACCAAAGAAAAAATCCATTCTTCGTATTTTTACTTTGATTCCTATATTTGATTCCTATAAATTAAATAACTACTTGATCACCACACATAAAAAATTTTATTAAGTTTTAATAAATTAATACTCTTATTAAATTAAGACTCTAAGGCTCTACTTGATCGATCTAATTTTTATTCAAAGGAAAGAAAGCATGTAGCCGAAATAACTCACCCAGAACGCCCTTTAAAGGATTACGTGGTACGATTGGATCGAATAAGCCCTTATGGAATAAATATTCAGCCACTTGTGAATCCTCAGGTACTGTCTTATTCAATGTTTGTTCAATTACTCTTTTACCCGCAAATGCAATGTAAGCATTGGGTTCGGCAATAATGATATCTCCCAACATACCAAAGCTGGCCG